TTTTATTTATATAAATAAAAATATAAAGAGGGTTAAAAATTTATAAAAAATAATAATTATATAAATTAAATTTTTTAAGTAAAAAAAAGAAAAAAATAATTGTTATATAAATAATTTAATTATTAATAATAATATAATATTTATTAATAAATCAAAAATTTTTAATAATATAAAAATTTTTTTAATATTTAAGAATATAATTATTTAATTAATTTAATTATATATAAAAACTTATATAAAAAATAAGTATTTATATATATATAATAAAATGATTTAATTATATATATGGGCTTAATTATATATAATATATTATAAAAATAATAATAACATAAAATTAAAAAAAAAAAAATAATTAAATAAATAAAATTTAAATTATATATAATAGAAATTAATTTTATTATATTTTATAATAATTTAATTTATATTTAATTTACTTAAATAAATATTATTATTAATTAGATTTATAAAATATAAAATATTTTATTATATATATAATATATTAATAAGTATTTAATAAAAAAAATAAATATAAAAATAAAATTTAATAAAAATAAATATAAAAAAAAATATTTTTCTCTTTTTTCTTAAAAAAGAAAAAAGAAAAAAGAGAAAATTATTAATTCTAATACTTATTTTTATTAAATTTAAATAATTAATTTTTTAAAAAAAAATTGTATAATTTTATAAAAATTAAATTGATTAATATTTAATATATTATTATAATTAATATAAATTTTATTTTAAATAAAAATGTAATAAATTAATTATTTAAATTTAAAATAATTTGTTTATAAAAATTAGATTTATATCAAATATTAATTTATTTAAACAGATCTATTGATAAATAAATTAATTTAAAGTTAATAAAATTTGAATAAATTTAAGTTTAATTATGGGAGTAAAATTTAATTTAATTATTTAGGAGTAAAATTTAATTTAATTAATTTATTATTAAAATTTTTATTTAAATTGATATTTAATAGAAAAATTAAAAAAATTTGGGGAGAAAATTTTTTTAAAAAAATGTTTAAGTAAAATTTAATAGTTTTTTTTTAATATAAATTTATTTATTTTTTAATAAAAAAATATAATAATTTATAATAGTTTATTAATTTTTTTATTAATATTTATTTATTATTTAATAAATTAATTATTTATAAAAATAAAATTATTTTTATAAAATATTTATTTATAAAATTTTATTTTAGTTAATAATTTATTAAATTTTTATTTTACATGTAAATTATAGTATGGATATAAATATTCTTAAAGAAAAAATTTTTTATTCGCAGTATTTAAAATTAAAAATAAAAGAAATTTTGATTTAGTAAAAAATATAAATATAAAAAAAATTTGTGCCAGCATTTGCGGTTATACAAATTATATAAATAAATTAATTTAGTTTTAGTTAATATATTAAATTAAGTTAATTAAAATAATTTATTTTTAGGTTAAATTTAAAATAAATTTATTTTTAAAAAAAAAGTTATGAAATCTAAAAAATTTTATTAATAAACTAGGATTAGATACCCTATTATAAAAAAAATATAATAAAAATGCTTAAGTAGTAATAGATAAGGTCTTGAAACTTAAAAAATTTGGCGGTATTTTAGTCTATTTAGAGGAACCTGTTTTATAATTGATAATCCACAATAAATTTTACTAAATTTATAAAATTTGTATATCGTCGTTAACAGATTATTTTAAAAGAAGAATATTTAAAAATTTAAATTAAAATATATTTCAGATCAAGATGCAGTAAATAATTTAGAAAAAATGGGTTACAATAAATAAATTTATATGAATAGATAATTGAAATATTATTTTGAAAGTGGATTTAAAAGTAAAATTAATAAAATAATTAATTTGATTTTAGCTCTAAAATATGTACATATCGCCCGTCGCTCTTTTTATTAAGAAAAGATAAGTCGTAACATAGTAGATGTACTGGAAAGTGTATCTAGAATGAACAAATTAGAGCTTGAAGAAAAAGCATTTTATTTACATTAAAAAGTTATTGTGTGATTCAATTTAATTTGATTAAAAGAAAATTACTTAAAAAAATATAATTTTATTTTAAATTTAATAAAAATAATTTTAATAAAATAAATTTTTGTAAATTTTATTGATAAAATAATTTTAGTGATAGAAAAATAGTATAGTAATAGAATTTAATTATTTATAATTATTAAAAAAGTAATATTATTTATATGTACCTTTTGTATCAGGGTTTATTAAAAAAAAATTAAGAAGTTTAATTATCTCGAATTTAAAAGAGTTAAAGTTTTATAAAATTTATTGTTATAAAAATATTTTAAATAAAATTTTAGTAATGAAATGTTATTCGTTTTTAAATATATCTAGTTTTTTAAGAAGTGAATTGAATTCAGATATTTTTTTAAAGAAATTTATTTAAAATAATATAATTTAGAAAAAATATTAAAAATTTTAGGGATTAGCTTAAAATTTTATTTATAAAAAAAAATAAATAAAAAAAATAATAGGATTAGAAATTTTCAATTTTTAATAAAATGTTATAATTAATTTATGAAATAATCTTATTTATAAAATTTTAAATAAATTTATTAAAATAAAATTTTAAATAAATAAAGTTTGGAATAATGATAAAATTAGTATTATTTAAATTAAAAATAAAAATGTTATAATAAAGATAAAAATAAGGAATTCAGCAAAAATAAAATACTCACCTGTTTATCAAAAACATGTCTTTTTGAGAATAATTTAAAGTCTGACCTGCCCACTGATAAAAATTAAAGGGCCGCAGTATATTGACTGTGCAAAGGTAGCATAATCATTTGTCTTTTAATTGAAGGCTGGAATGAATGGTTGAATGAAGTATTAACTGTCTCATTTTTAAAATGTTAAGAATTTAGTTTTTAAGTTAAAAAGCTTAAATAAATTTAAAGGACGAGAAGACCCTATAGATCTTTATAATAAAAATTTAATTTATAAAGTTGAATTAAATATATTATTAAATAATTTATTATTTCATTGGGGTGATGAAAAAATTTATAAAACTTTTTTTAAAATAAAACATAGATTAATGAATAGTTGATCCAATAATAATGATTAAAAGATTAAGTTACCTTAGGGATAACAGCGTAATTTTTTTGAAGAGTTCTTATCGATAAAAAAGATTGCGACCTCGATGTTGAATTAAAGATTATTTTTAAATGAAGAAGTTTAAAGTTTAGGTCTGTTCGACCTTTAGATCTTTACATGATTTGAGTTCAAACCGGTGTAAGCCAGGTTGGTTTCTATCCTTAATTAATAAATATATTTTAGTACGAAAGGACCAAATATATAAAAAATTTTTTAAAAATATGAATAATATTGTTACTTTGACAGAATAGTGTATTGAATTTAGAATTCAAAAATGTAAAAAATTACAGGTAATATTTGGGGTATAAAAATTTATTAATAAGAATTTTAAGTATATTAATATTAGTAATTTGTGTTCTTGTAGGAGTAGCTTTTTTAACTTTATTAGAACGGAAAGTTTTAGGTTATATTCAAATTCGTAAAGGACCTAATAAAGTTGGATTTATAGGTATTCTTCAACCTTTTTGTGATGCAATTAAATTATTTACTAAGGAACAAATTTATCCAACTTTATCTAATTATATAAGATATTATTTATCTCCAGTATTTAGTTTATTTTTATCTTTATTAATTTGAATAATTATACCTTATAGAATAAATTTATTTAATTTTAATTTAGGGTTATTATTTTTTTTATGTTGCACTAGAATAGGGGTTTATACTGTAATAATTGCTGGATGATCATCTAATTCAAATTATGCATTATTAGGAGGATTACGTGCTGTGGCTCAAACAATTTCTTATGAAGTGAGGATAGCTTTACTATTATTATCATTAATTATTTTAGTAGGGAGATATAATTTAATAGATTTTATAATTTATCAAACAAATATTTGATTAATAATAATAACTTTACCTTTAATAATATGTTGGTTTTCATCAGTTTTAGCTGAAACTAATCGAACTCCTTTTGATTTTGCTGAAGGTGAATCAGAATTAGTATCAGGATTTAATGTTGAATATAGAAGAGGAGGATTTGCTTTAATTTTTATGTCTGAATATGCAAGAATTTTATTTATAAGAATATTATTTTCAATACTTTTTTTAGGTGGGGATATTTTTAGATTTATATTTTATTTAAAAATAATTTTTATTATATTTATATTTATTTGAGTTCGAGGAACTTTACCTCGGTATCGTTATGATAAATTAATATATTTATGTTGAAAAAGATATTTACCTGTTTCATTAAATTTTTTAATATTTTTTATTGGATATAAAATTTTTTTATTTATTTTATTATAGTTAAATAAATTTAGTAAAAAAATTAATAAATGATTCTACATTTATTTTATGTTTTCAAAACATATACTTATTCAAGTTCATTAATTAATAAATTAATTTATTTCAAAATAAATGAATTAATGGATTAATTAAATAATAAGAAAAGTATAAAATTGTTAAAATTTGACCAATAAAAATATAAGGATCTTCAACTGGACGAGCTCCAATTCATGTCAATAAAATAATAATAATAAAAAAAAATCAAAATAGAATTTGATTAATTGGGTAAAAATGTAATCCTTGGAAAATATTTAAGAAAAAAAAAGGTAAAATTATTAGAATTAAAATAGAAAAAATTAAAGCAATTACTCCACCTAATTTATTAGGAATTGAGCGTAAAATTGCGTATGCAAATAAAAAATATCATTCAGGTTGAATATGGATAGGGGTTACTAAAGGATTTGCGGGAATAAAATTATCTGGGTCTCCTAATATATAAGGATTAAATAATGTAATTAATATTAAAAAAGTAATTAAAATAATAAATCCAATTAAATCTTTAAAAGTAAAATAAGGATGAAAAGGAATTTTATCTAAATTTCTATTTAAACCTAAAGGGTTATTTGAACCTGTTTGATGAAGAAATAATAAATGAATTATTGTTATTGCTATAATAATAAATGGTAATAGAAAATGGATAGAAAAAAATCGAGTTAAGGTAGCATTATCAACAGCAAATCCTCCTCATAATCATTGAACTAATGATGTACCTAGGTATGGTATGGCTGAAAGAAGATTAGTAATTACAGTGGCTCCTCAAAAAGATATTTGACCTCAAGGAAGAACATAACCTATAAAAGCAGTTCCTATTACTATAAATAAAATTATTACTCCAATAATTCATGTATTAATAAATACAAATGAGTTATAATAAATTCCTCGTCCAATATGTAAATAAATAGAAATAAAAAAAAATGATGCTCCGTTAGCATGGATTGTACGAATTAATCAACCATAATTTACATCACGAATAATATGAATAATTCTATCAAATGCTAAATTGATATTAGCGGAATAATGTATTGATAAAAATAATCCAGTAATAATTTGAATAATTAAACAAAGACCTAATAAAGATCCAAAATTTCATCATATGGAAATATTAGAAGGTGTAGGTAAATCAATTAAGGCATTATTAGCAATTTTAATTAAGGGGTGGTTTAATCGTAAAGGTTTAAACATAATTTTTATGTCGTAAAGAACCATAATTAATATCAGTAATTTTTACAATAATAATTAAGGTTAAAAATAAGTAATTAATTATTAATAGAGTAATATTTATAGAAGGATTATTGTAGAGTTTAATTAAATTTAATTCATTAATTGAATTAATAGAAGAATGATTAAATTTGTAAATTTCTAAATTTTCTTGGAATCAAATAAAATTGTCCTTAATTGAAAAAATAATAAATGAAATTAATAAAAAAATTATCAAAAAAAATAAATTATTAATAGAAAAAGAAAATAATTCATTTGAAGCTAAACTTGTTACATAAATAAATAAAATTAATAAACCTCCTAATATAATTAAAAATAAAATATAAGAAAATCAAAAGGAAGAGGCAAAATATCCCCAAATTAATCTAATTAAAATGGTTTGAATTAATAAATTTAATCCTAAAGATAAAGGATGATTTAATTGTAAAAAATTAATTGAAAATAAAATATTTAATAAAATAATAAATTGATTTATACAGAAAATAGTTTAATTAAAATAATAATTTTGGAGATTATTGATAAAAAAAATTTTTTTTTCTGAAGTTTTAAAAGAAATTTTATCTTATTTTAGAATTACAAAATCTATGTTTTTATAAACTATTAAAACTATATATTTAATATTATTTTACCTGTTATTATAATAATTATTGGAAGAATTAGATTTACTTTTAAACGAAAACATTTATTATCTACTTTATTAAATTTAGAATTTATTGTTTTAAGATTATTTTATTTATTATGTGTATATTTTATGGGATTGGAATATGAATATTTTTTTACAATAATTTTTTTAACATTTAGAGTATGTGAAGGAGCTTTAGGGTTATCAATTTTAGTATCAATAATTCGAACTCATGGAAATGATTGTTTTAAATCTTTTAATATAATACAATGTTAAAATTTTTAATTTTTATATTATTTTTAATATTTTTATGTTTAATAAATTATATTTATTGATTGGTTCAAATATATTTATTATTATTAAGATTAATTTTTATAATTTTAATTAATAATAATAGAATATTTATAAATATAAGATTATTTATAGGAATAGATTTAATTTCTTATGGATTAATTTTATTAAGAATATGAATTTGTTTTTTAATACTAATAGCTAGAGAAAGAATTAATCGATTTAAATATAATAAAAATTTTTTTTTATTAAATGTAATATGTTTATTAATTATATTATATTTAACTTTTAGTTCAATAAATTTATTTTATTTTTATTTATTTTTTGAAATGAGATTAATTCCTGTTTTATTTTTAATTATTGGATGGGGGTATCAACCAGAACGTATTCAAGCAGGAATTTATTTAATATTTTATACACTTTTAGCTTCTTTACCTATATTAGTAGGAATTTTTTTTTTATATAAAGATAATAGATTAATTTATTATTTTTTAGATAAAAAGTTTAATAATTATTTATTTTATATAATTATAATTTTTGCTTTTTTAGTAAAAATACCTATATTTTTAGTACATTTATGATTACCAAAAGCTCATGTTGAAGCTCCAATTTCTGGGTCAATAATTTTAGCTGGAATTATATTAAAATTAGGAGGATATGGAATTATACGAGTAATAAATTTAATTTTATTAATAAGAATAAAATTTAATTATTTTTGAATAGTAATTTCTTTAATAGGAGGATTATTAATTAGTTTAATTTGTTTACGTCAAACTGATTTAAAATCATTAATTGCTTATTCTTCAGTGTCACATATAAGAATTGTTATTGGAGGAATTATAACATTAAGATTTTGGGGGTTTATTGGATCTTATTTAATAATAATTGCACATGGGTTATGTTCATCAGGTTTATTTTGTTTAGCAAATATAATTTATGAGCGAACAAGAAGGCGAAGTTTATTAATTAATAAAGGATTAATGAATTTTATACCAAGAATATGTTTATGATGATTTCTATTAAGAACTTCAAATATAGCAGCTCCTCCTTCTTTAAATTTATTAGGAGAAATTTTATTATTAAGAAGAATTATTAGATGATCTTGAATTTCTATATTTTTATTAAGTTTAATATCATTTTTTAGAGCTGTTTACACTTTATATTTATATTCTTATAGACAACATGGAAATTTATATTCTAGAATATTTAGAAGATCAAATGGAAGTTTACGTGAATATTTATTATTAATATTGCATTGGATCCCTTTAAATTTATTAATTATGAAAAGAGAAATTTGTAGTTTATGATTATATTTAAATAGTTTAAAAAAAAAATTTTGATTTGTGGAATCAAAGATGTGAAAAATTCATTTTAAATAATTTCTTTATGTATTATTTTTTTTTATGTTTTATTAATAATTTCTTTAAGTTTATTTATAAATTGTTTATATTTTATTATTAATGATTATGTATTATTAATTGAATGAGATTTATTAATATTAAATTCTTCTTGTATTACAATAACGATTTTATTTGATTGAATATCTTTGTTATTCATAAGATTTGTTTTATTAATTTCTTCAATAGTAATTTATTATAGAAATGATTATATAAGTGATGATAAAAATTTAAATCGATTTATTATATTAGTTTTAATATTTGTTTTATCAATAATATTTTTAATTGTTTCTCCTAATCTAATTAGAATTTTATTAGGTTGAGATGGGTTAGGGTTAGTTTCTTATTGTTTAGTAATTTATTATCAAAATGAAAAATCTTATAATGCAGGTATATTAACTGTTTTATCAAATCGTATTGGAGATGTAGCGTTATTATTATCTATTGCTTGAATATTAAATTTTGGAAGATGAAATTATATTTTTTATTTAGAGAGAATAAAAATGAGATTTGAAATACAATTTATTTCTTATATAATTGTTTTAGCAGCTTTAACAAAAAGAGCTCAAATTCCTTTTTCTTCATGATTACCAGCTGCTATAGCAGCACCTACACCAGTTTCTGCTTTAGTTCATTCTTCAACATTAGTTACGGCTGGAATTTATTTATTAATTCGATTTAATTATCTATTGATTAATACTTTACTAAGAAAAATTTTGTTATTAATTTCAGTATTAACTATATTTATAGCAGGATTAGGGGCTAATTATGAATTTGATTTAAAAAAAATTATTGCATTATCTACTTTAAGACAATTGGGATTAATAATAAGAATTTTATCAATAGGATATGCTAAATTAGCATTTTTTCATTTATTAACACATGCTTTATTTAAAGCATTATTATTTATATGTGCTGGTTATATAATTCATAATATAAATAATAATCAAGATATTCGATTAATAGGAAATTTATTAAATATAATACCTTTAACAATTTCATGTTTAAATATTTCTAATTTAGCATTATGTGGAATACCTTTTTTATCAGGATTTTATTCAAAAGATTTAATTTTAGAAATAGTATCTTTATCTTATTTAAATATTATGATTTTTATTATATTTTTTTTATCAACAGGTTTAACTGTAAGTTATTCTTTTCGATTAGTTTATTATACTTTAACTGGAATAATAAATTATAGAAGAATTAATTTAATTAATAATAATTATTTAATTATAATAAAAAGAATAATAGGATTAATTTTTTTAGTTATAAGAAGTGGAAGTTTATTAAGTTGATTAATTATTCCTACTCCTTTGATAATTTGTTTACCAATAAAATTAAAATTATTAACATTAATAGTAAGATTAATAGGAGGTTATTTAGGTTATGAATTAAATCAATTTAAATTAAGATGAAAAAATAATAACTTAATTAATTTTAATTTAATTAATTTTTTAGGAAGAATATGATTTATACCAATAATTTCAACAATAAGAATAAATAATATTTTTTTAATAATAAGATATTATATTACAAAAAATATAGATCAAGGGTGAAATGAATATTTGGGGGGTCAATCTATTTATAATTTTATAAAATTAAATAGAAAAAAAAGTAATTTTATTGAATTAAATAAGTTAAATGTTCATTTAATAAGATTTATTTTTTGAATTATTTTATTAATTATAATTTATATATATTATTTAAATAGCTTAAAAATAAAAGTTTAACATTGAAGATGTTATGATGATTTAATAAAAATCTTTAAATATTTATAATATATATATGTATATTTATTTTTACAATGAAAATGTAATGTTTTAATTAAACTATATAAATTATATTAATAGAAATATTAATGGGAATAAACCACTAAAGAAAAAAGTTAGAAGCTTTTTCTTGATAACATATTTCTTTAATTGGAATTAAATTCAATTTTATCATTAACAGTGATAAACCTCTTTTTGGTTTCAATTAAAAATATGGATAATAAAAATATCTAAAATTAGGTCGAAACTAATTGCAATTAATCGCTTCATATTTTAAGATAAATTGAATTTCAATAATTTTTGAATGCAAATCAAATGTTATATTTAACTATTATCCTAGTAAATTTATTTAGTTCATTCTAAAGCTCCTTGGTTTCATTCATGATAAAGTCCTAATAATAAAATTGTAATAAAGTAAGAAGTTACATAAATTCATATTATTAAATTTGAATAATTTAAGATAATAATAATAGGAAATAAAAGAGCAATTTCAATATCAAAAATTAAGAAAATAATAGCAATTAAAAAAAAATGTAATGAAAAAGGTAAACGAGCTGAACATTTAGGATCAAATCCACATTCAAAAGGAGAATTTTTTTCTCGATCTGAAAATGATTTTTTTGAAAGAATAGAAGCTAAAATTATTAAAATAATAGAAATTAAAATAATAATAATTGAATTAATTAATAAAATGAAAATTATTTATACTAAAATAATTTAGTCTTTTTGATTGGAAGTCAAATGTACTTATATACTATATAAATTAACTACCTCATCAATAAATAGAAATATATAAAAATAATCACACAACATCAACAAAATGTCAATATCAAGCAGCTGCTTCAAAGCCAAAATGATGATTTTTTGAGAAATGAAAATTTAAATGTCGGATTAAACAAATAATTAAAAATGAAGTTCCAATTAAAACATGAAGACCATGGAAACCTGTTGTTATAAAAAAAGTTGACCCATAGATTGAATCTGCAATAGTGAAAGTAGCTTCAATATATTCAAATCCTTGAAGGATAGAAAAATAAATTCCTAAAATAATAGTAATAAATAATCTTTGAATAGATTGAGTATAATTATTATTTATAATACTATGATGAGTTCATGTAATTGTTATTCCTGAAGATAATAAAATTACTGTATTTAATAAAGGAATTTCTAAAGGATTAAAAGGTAAAATTCTTTTAGGGGGTCAAATTCTTCCAATTTCAATAGAAGGAGCTAATTTACTATGAAAAAAAGCTCAAAAGAATCTAATAAAAAAAAAAATTTCAGATAAAATAAATAAAATTATACCTCAACGTATATTAAGAGTTACATTAAAAGTATGTAATCCTTGGAAAGTTCTTTCACGAATTACATCACGTCATCATTGATATATAGTTAATAAAATAATTATATTACCAATAATTAATAATGAATTATTAAATTGATAAAATCATTTAATTATACCAGATGCTGAGATAAAAGCTCCTAAAGCACCAGTTAATGGTCATGGTCTATAATCTACTAAATGATAAGGGTGATTAGAATGAATTGTCATTAATTAATTTCACTAGAATATAAAGTTCTTAAGATAGAAAAAACATAAGATTGAATAATTGCTACTGCTGTTTCTAATATTAATAAAGTAATTTGAATAATTAATAAAAGATAAATAAAGAAAAAATTTAATGAAGGACCTGTGCTTCCTAATAAAGTTAATAATAAATGACCAGCAATAATATTAGCAGTTAAACGAATAGCTAATGTACCTGGTCGAATTAAATTTCTGATTGTTTCAATACAAACTATAAAAGGTATTAAAATACCAGGAGTCCCTTGAGGTACTAAATGAGAAAATATATGATTAGTATAATTAAATCATCCATAAATTATAAAACTTAATCATAAAGATAAAGCTAAAGATAAATTTATTGTTAAATGACTAGATCTTGTAAAAATATAAGGGAATAACCCTATAAAGTTATTAAATAAAATAAAAGAAAATAAACTAATAAAAATTAATGTTCCTCCTAAATGCTTATTTAACCCCAATAAAATTTTAAATTCCTTATGAAGAGTAATTATAATATTATTTCAGAAAAAAATAAAACGATTAGGGGTTAATCAATAAATGTAAGGAATAATAAATAAACCTAAGAAAGATCTTAATCAATTTAAACTTAAATTAAAATTAGTAATAGGGTCAAATATTGAAAATAAATTTGTTATCATTTTCAAATTAATTTAATTTTATTTTTAAAATTTAAATAAAAAGTTGGAGTTGGAGTTAAAAAAATATAATAATTTATAATATTAAATAATAAGAATAAAATAATAAAAATTAAAAATAATATTAATCAATTAAGAGGACTTATTTGAGGAATCAAAAAGTAATGGTTTAAACCAATAATTTTAATATGACATATTAATGTTATTTTAACTAACTTTTTCATTAGAAGTAAGTGCTAATTTACTATAAAATGGTTTAAGAGACCAATTCTTGCTATCAGACATCTAATGAAGATTTATTTAATTTAATTCAATTAATAAAAAAATTTATTGGAATTCTTTCAATAACAATAGGTATAAAACTATGATTAGCTCCACAAATTTCTGAACATTGCCCAAAAAATAAACCAGATTGATTAATAAAAAAATTGGTTTGATTAAGACGACCTGGGATGGCATCAATTTTAACTCCTAAAGAAGGAACAGTTCAAGAATGAAGAACATCTGCAGCTGTAACTAAAATACGAATTTGGGTATTTATTGGTAAAATTGCTCGATTATCAACATCTAATAATCGAAATCTTTTAAAATTTAATTCACTAGAAGGAAGTATAAATGAATCAAATTCAATATTTAAAAAATCTGAATATTCATATCTTCAATATCATTGATGACCAATGGTTTTTAAAGTAACAGATGGATTATCAATTTCATCTAAAAGATAAAGTAATCGTAAGGAAGGAAGAGCAATAAAAATTAATGTAACGGCAGGAAGAATAGTTCAAATAATTTCAATTATTTGACCTTCAATTAAAAATCGATTAATAAATTTATTAAAAAATAATGTAAATAATATGTATCTAACTAAAATAGTGATTATAATTAGAATTAATAAGGTATGATCATGAAAAAAAATTAATTGTTCCATTAAAGGTGAAGCTCTATTTTGTAAAGAAATTTTTGATCATGTTGCCATTTTATTTTCTAACAAAAGATGAAACTTTATAAACAACGCTTAAAATTGTTGCACTAATCTGCCATATTAGAAATTAGTTAAAATAGGTAATTCATTATATGAATGTTCAGTTGGAGGGTAAGATTGTAATCATTCAATTGAAGAAGTTAATTGATTAGTAAATAAAATTAAACGATTAGAAATAAAACTTTCTCATAAAATAAAAAAAAAATATAAAATTGCAATAAAAGAAATTAAAGAACCTAATGAAGATAGAATATTTCAAGATAAATAAGCATCAGGGTAATCTGAATAACGTCGAGGTATTCCTCTTAAACCTAAAAAATGTTGAGGAAAAAATGTTAAATTAACTCCAATAAATATAATAAAAAATTGAATTTTTAATCAAAAATAATTTATTGAAAATCCAGTAAATAAAGGGAATCAATGAGTAAAACCAGCTATAATTGCAAAAACAGCTCCTATAGATAAAACATAATGAAAATGAGCTACTACATAGTAAGTATCATGTAAAATAATATCAATTGATGAATTAGCTAAAATTACACCAGTTAATCCCCCTACAGTAAAAAGAAAAACAAATCCTAATCTTCATATTAAAGAAGGACTATAATTAAATTGGGAACCATGAAGAGTTGCTAGTCAACTAAAAACTTTAATACCTGTGGGGACAGCAATAATTATTGTGGCTGAAGTAAAATAAGCTCGAGTATCAACATCTATACCAACTGTAAATATATGATGGGCTCAAACAATAAATCCTAATAAACCAATTGATAATATAGCATAAATTATTCCTAAAGAACCAAAAGTTTCTTTTTTACCTCTTTCTTGAGCAATGATATGGCTAATTAAACCAAATCCTGGTAAAATTAAAATATAAACTTCAGGATGCCCAAAAAATCAAAATAAATGTTGATAAAGAATAGGGTCACCACCTCCAGCAGGATCAAAAAATGAGGTATTTAAATTACGATCAGTTAAAAGTATAGTAATAGCTCCTGCTAAAACAGGTAAAGATAATAATAAAAGTAATGCTGTAATTATAACTGATCAAACAAATAAAGGTATTCGATCTAATGTTATATAAGATAAACGTATATTTATAATAGTTGTAATAAAATTAATAGCCCCTAAAATTGAAGAAATACCTGCTAAATGAAGACTAAAAATGGCTAAATCTACAGATGCACCTGCATGAGAAATATTAGCTGATAAAGGAGGATAAACTGTTCATCCAGTTCCAGCTCCTCTTTCTACAATTCTAGAAGTTAAAAGTAAAGTTAAAGAAGGGGGTAGTAATCAAAATCTTATATTATTTATTCGAGGGAAAGCTATATCTGGAGCTGCTAGTATTAATGGAATTAATCAATTACCAAATCCTCCAATAATAATTGGTATAACTATAAAAAAAATTATAATAAAAGCATGAGCAGTAACAATAACATTATAAATTTGATCATCACCAATAAATGAACCTGGTTGACCTAATTCAGTTCGAATTAGTAGACTAAGTCTAGTTCCAATTAACCCTGATCAAATTCCAAAAATAAAATATAAAGTTCCAATATCTTTATGGTTAGTTGAAAATAATCATTTATTCGTAATGGTAAAATGACTGAAATTAAAGGTGATAAATTGTAAATTTATTTATGAGAAAAATTCTCTTTTACCATAAGATTTAAAGAATTAACTATATTTATAACTTTGAAGGTTATTAGTTTGATTAACTTAAAATCTTAAGTTTTATATTCAAATAATGATTTTAAATTGCAAATTTAAAGGTAGAGATAACTCTTAAAACTTAAAAAATAAAATATAAAAAATTAATAAGTAATAGACCAAACAGAGAAATAAAATTGAATAAAATTAAACTAAATAAATTTAAATTTTTAAAATAAATTCATTTAATTTCTATATAATTTATAAAAAAAGCTGAATAAGTAATTCGAATATAATAAAATAAAGTAATTAATGTAAAAATAATTATTATAATAACAAGAAAAAGATTTTCAAAAACTAAGTTTTGAATAATAATTCATTTAGGTAAAAATCCTAAAAAAGGTGGTAATCCTCCTAATGATAAAAAATTACAAAATAATAAAAATTTAAGAATTGGGTAATAATTTAAAAATCTAAATAATTGAGAAAAATAAAAAATTTTAAATTTATAAAATAAATAAACAATAGAAAAACTTAAAAATGAATAAAAACAAAAATAAATTCATCAATAAAAATTAGAAATAAGAAAACTTCTTAATAATCAACCAATATGGTTAATTGATGAATAAGCTATTAATTTACGTAAACTAATTTGATTCAAACCACCAACCGATCCAATAAAAATTGAAATAAGAATAATAATAATAAAAAAATTATAATCAATTCTGTAAGAAATTAGAATTATAGGAGCAATTTTTTGTCAAGTTATTAAAATAATTGATAAAATTCAGTTTAATCCTTCCATAACTTCAGGGAATCAAAAATGGAAAGGAGCAGCACCTATTTTTAATAATAAAGTAGAATTTAAAATAATATTGAAATAATAATTCGGAGAATTAAAATTCAAAATATCAAAAAAAGATAATAAAATTACAGAAAATAATAAAATTAATGAAGCAAAAGCTTGAGAAAGAAAATATTTTAAAGAAGATTCAGTTGAAATTATATCTTTTAAATTAATTATTAAAGGAATAAAAGAAATAAGATTTAATTCCAATCCTATTCATGCTCCAATTCATGAAGATGATGAAATTGAAATTAAAGTTCCTGTAATTAAAGTTGTAAAAAATATAAATTTAGACAAATTTTTAAAAATTAAAAAGAAAAGGGGTAGGGACCTTTATAAGCGGGGTATGAACCCAATAGCTTAATTAGCTTATCTTTTTAATTTTTTTTTTTGATTATAATTTTTTATATTTTAGTATAAGAGGTACAAAAATTTTTGAAATTTTTAGAAATAGTTTGATTCTATTAAATATAATTTAAAATAGGGAGATTTTTAAAATATATTAATAAAGGTAATAAAATTACATTTTTTATCCTATCAAGATAATCCTTTAATTCAGGCACTTTATT